GAGGGTTCGAATCCCTCTCTTTCCCTTTCTACTTTTGATGATGTGTAATAAAAAAAACAAATAAAATTCGAGCATTTCCACTAATTAAATAAAGCAATAAAAAACCTTGCTTTTTTATTCTTCACGTCCCGGATTACGTCCTGGATCATTAGATAGGAATCCAAATATGAAGAGAGAAACAAAGAATATAACTACAGTATATACAAAAAGTTTGAGAGTAAGCATTACACAATCTCCAAGATCTTACTTTTTTTTCGAAAAAAAAAAAGAGAATAGATTCTCTATTTTTATACCAAATATCTTATTTTGATACCAAAAAATCAAGTGAGTTATTTTTGTGAGTTCGAATCTAATTAGGTTCTTTCGTTTAGGGAAAAGAGGCTAAAATTTAGGAAATAGAATGATCCGGCTTTAGTATGGCTACCAAAAAAATTCAATATTTGAATTGAGAGTTCGTTCATACGCCAAGATTTTTTTGATCTTTTGAATTGTTGGAAGAAAAAAACCGCGAATTTTTATAAGACAGTAGTAAGAATTTCATCGAAAACTTACAGCTGCTTGCCAAACAAAGGCTAAGAGAAGAAAGAAAAGAGGTATTACGGGCATAACATCTACGATTGGATTCAAAAAGGCGTAGGCCTCAGGCAATTTGGCGACTAAAAAAGTGCTTGAAAAAAGGGCAGAATTAAAACAAATACAGATCAAATTAAATATATTAAGCATAACATAAATTGGTGTTCTTGTGGATAATTTAATTTTGATTGAGTTATTAATATTTTTTTATATAAAGAAAAAACAAAGAAAGATAGTCTAAAAAGACTTTGTTGAACTTACTCAATCAAAAAACCTTTCATTCTCTTATGAGAATTAAAGAAATAATATTTTCATACAATATCTTAATTGAATTATATGTAATGATCAATAAAGTCAGTTTGATTTGCTATCTACACGTGTCAAAACTCTAGCACCTGTGTAATCTATTTTTATTTGGGCTTAAATTGAATTGACGAACAACCAATAGCACTATTACTCTTTTAGTAGTCTTGAATAAAAATCTAAATGGGGCGTAGCCAAGCGGTAAGGCAACGGGTTTTGGTCCCGCTATTCGGAGGTTCGAATCCTTCCGTCCCAGAGTACAGTCATTACGGAATAAAATTTCTATTGCTTTTGTACACCACCTTTCTTTTTCTGTTTAAAAAATACAATATATTTTATATATAAAATATTGAAATGAAAAAAAAAATAAACTTTTTTTTCGTCATTTCAACAAAAAAATATATTTATTTATATAAATATATATTTATATTCAAATTTCGATTTTACATATCTACAATCTGATATGGGATTCATTTGAATTCTGACTGAACCTTTTACGCGTAAATTCACTATTCCATTCATAGAGAAAGAAAAAGTATAGATCATAGAGAAAGAAAAAGTATAGATTACGATATACTGACTGAACTATGACTATTCATGATTCCAGAATTGAATCAATTACACAAACTAGAGGAATGTTATGGTAAAATTTCGTTTAAAACGATGTGGTAGAAAGCAACGTGCGACTTGAATTGAAGGACATGATCTGCTGTGGATTTTTTTTTGATCCGCCACTTTTTTATAGGAATATAGGTGCTCTTGGCTCGACATTTTGTGTTCTATTTTTTGGAAAAAAAAAGTACAGGATGGAGCTCGAGGAGAATAGAAAGTTTTTGTTCCTTTCGCAGGAGTAAGGATCTAGGGTTAGTGCGAATCCATAAGTTGGAACAACTTCGTAAGTTTTTTTTATTTTTATATTGAAAAAAAGACCTTTCAAGCTATTTTACAATGGAAAAATAAAATTTTCTTAAATTTGTAAAATTCTTTGAATCAAAAGTCTATCATGCGTGAATCAAGCGTTTGTATGATTTTTTGATATAAAGAAAAGAAATCATAAATAAAATAAGGGGCTTGTTGCTGCCCTTTTTAATAAAACGATTCAAGATCACCGAAGTCATGTCTAACCTCAAAGATTTCAAGTAAGGATAAAGAATCCTGAAACAAGGAAATCAAGTTTTAAATTGTTTGAACAAATAGATCAGAATGAAGAATAAAAATGGATTATAAAAAATGAGCCAAACAAAAAAGTGTTAGAGACTACTCAATAAAAAGAGTACTAAAGGGTTCTCTGTTGAGATATTTGAGAGTTATTTAACTTGAGTTATGAGAGTAAGAATGTTACGAATTCTTTTTATGGAAAAAACTTTTTAGGGTTTCAATACTGGCTAATTGATTTAATGTTTTTATTAATCTATCTAATATTTGTATTTTATTACAGAGAGTTAACTTATACTCGTTGAATTTTTTCTCGAGCCGTACGAGGCCAAAGCCTCTTATACGTTTCTAGGGGGGGGTATTATTCATATACATCTATCCCAATGAGCCGTTTATCGAATCGTTGCAATTGATGTTCGATCCCGAAGAGATCTTCGGAAAGTGGGTTTTTATGATCCAATAACAAATCAAACTTATTTAAATCTTCCTGCTATTCTCGATTTCCTTAAAAAAGGCGCTCAACCAACAAGAACAGTTCACGATATTTCAAAGAAGGCAGGCATTTTACAGAATTTAGTCTTAATAAAACGAAATTGAATTAATGAAACATAAAAAAGAGGATGCGAAAGACTCGTATATAGCTTGGTATCAAATTTTATCTACTCTTTTTTTATAATCATAAATAAACTTATGAAAATAATTTTGGATCTATATAAATTATTATTTTTGTATAAATACAAAATTTTATTGTAAAAAAAATACTGTATATAAAATAATATATTTTTTATTATATGAATAATTTATTCATTATTCATAAAAAATTAAAGGCCATAAAAAAGGGTCTAAAAAAGTATAAAAAGATTTGATATTACCCTAACTGGCTTAGTTTTCCTTGATTGTATCAACTAACAAACCAAGGGGTTAAGCTTTGTTATTTTTTTATTTTCGCTATATTAAAAATTCACAATCATATTGACAACAGTGTATCGACCAAATATAATTCTCTCATAGAGAAATAGATCTATTTATCCCGGACGCACACATGACTGGATTTTTTTTTTTCTTTATTCTGGTTGTATCTACATATTTGCAGTACATTCTTTTTTTGGGGGGGGTTGCTAACTCAACGGTAGAGTACTCGGCTTTTAAGTGCGACTAGCATCTTTTACACATTTGTATGAAGAAAAGGATTCGTACAGATCTACGGTAGAGTTTGTAAGACCACGACTGATCCTGAAAGGAATGAATGGAAAAAATAGCATGTCGTATCAAGGGAGAATTCAGATAACATTTTTTTTTGCTTTCCTGATCGGTACAACCTTATTTTCGGTGTCGAACAAAAAAAAGGAATTCCAATTTGGGTCGAGTGAATAAATATAAATGGATGGATAAAAAACCAGGTTTCCTGATTTTAGGAAAAAAAAAAGAAACGAGCTTCCATTCGTAATTTGAAAAATTACCCGATCTAATTAAATGTTAAAAATAGATTAGTGCCTAATACGGGTATGGGAAGGATTTTTTTTCTTGCGTGTTATTATCAATTTTTTCATGAGTCCTAATTATTTTTTTACCTAGTCAGTTTGGGTTAGGTTGGAGATGGATGTGTAAAAGAAGCAGTATATTGATAAAAATATATATTTCCAAAATCAAAAGAGCGATTAGGTTAAAAAAAATAAAGGATTTCTAATCATTTTGTTTTGTTATTCTATAATATAACTAAACATAAACCTATTAAAGATAGAGAATCTGGTTAGCAGTCTACCTGTTTATGAGGTATCTATTGCTTTCGTAGTCTAATACCTCATTTTGACCGTATCGCACTATGTGTCATTTCAGAACTCAATAAAATAAAGGCTTTACTTTAACAGTTCAAATCGAATTTCAACCCAAATGGAGAAATTTCAGGGGTATTTAGAGTTCAATGGGGCTCGGCAACAGAGTTTTCTATATCCACTTTTTTTTCGGGAGTATATTTATGTACTTGCTTATGATCATGGTTTAAATAGATTAAATAGAAATCGCTATATTTTCTTGGAAAATGCGGATTATGACAAAAAATATAGTTCACTAATTGTGAAACGCTTAATTTTGCGGATGTCTGAGCAGAATCGTTTGATTATTCCCACGAAGGATTTGAACCAAAATCCCTTTTTTGGGCATACCAATCTTTTCTATTATCAAATGATATCTGTTTTATTTGCAGTGATTGTAGAAATTCCTTTTTCCCTAAGATTAGGATCCTTTTTCGAAGGAAAACAATTAAAAAAATCTTATAATTTACAATCAATTCATTCAATATTTCCCTTTTTAGAAGACAAATTCTCACATTTTAATTATGTGTTAGATGTACTAATACCTTACCCCATCCATCTAGAAATCTTAGTTCAAACCCTACGTTACCGGGTAAAAGATGCCTCTTCTTTGCATTTTTTTCGGTTCTGTCTATACGAGTCTTGCAATTGGAAGACTTTTGAAAAAAAAAAAAAATCTATTTTGAATCCAAGATTTTTCTTGTTCTTATATAATTCTCATGTATGTGAATACGAATCCATCTTTTTTTTTCTACGCAAGCGGTCTTCTCATTTACGATCGACATCTTATGAAGTCCTTTTTGAGCGAATTTTATTCTATGGAAAAATACAACATTTTTTAAAAGTCTTTGTTAATAATTTTCCGGCAATCCTAGGGTTGCTCAAGGATCCTTTCATACATTATGTTAGATATCACGGAAAATGCATTCTGGCAACAAAGGATACACCGATTCTGATGAATAAATGGAAACATTTTTTTGTTAATTTATGGCAATGTTATTTTTCCATATGGTTTCAACCGCAAAAGGTCAATATAAATCAATTATCTAAAGATAATTTAGAGTTTCTGGGTTATCTGTCAAGTTTGCGATTAAATCCTTTAGTGGTACGTAGTCAAATGCTAGAAAACTCATTTCTAATAGATAATGTTAGAATCAA